AAAAGTAATAATCTGAATAAGGAATTTTTAAATCGACTTGAAATTCTAGACAAGGAATCTCTTTCTCTGGATATACTCGAAACAAGGACGAGATTGTGTAATGATGATACTAAAAAAGAATACGTGCCTAAAATGTATGATCCTTTGTTAAATGGACCATATCGAGGAACAATCAAAAAAGGGGTTTCATCTTCAATCATAAACAATACTTTGCTAGAAAATTGGAAAGAGAGAGTTAGACTAAATAGGATTCATACTATCTTTCTTCCGAATACTGATTACCAAGAATTTGATTACCAAGAATTTGAACAAAAAGCGTATACGGTTGATAAAAAACCATTATCAACAGAAATTGACGAGTTCTTGACTTTAATCAATGAATTTGGTAACGAACCAAAATCGAGTTTAAATTTGAAAGGCCTTTCTTTATTTTCAGACCAAGAACAGGGAAGAGCGAATTCAGAAAAAAGAACGAAATTTGTAAAATTTGTATTTAATGCAATTGATCCTAATGAGACAAAATCGGGAAAAAAATCGATTGGAATAAACGAAATCAGTAAAAAAGTACCTCGGTGGTCACATAAATTAATCACCGAATTGGACCAACAAATGGGTGAATTTCAAGATCGCGCATCAATGGATCATCAACTTCGTTCAAGAAAAGCCAAACGTGTAGTTATTTTTACTGACAACAACGCCACTAACGATCCTGAGGAGGAAGTGGCTTTAATAAGCTATTCGCAACAATCAGATTTTCGGCGAGGTCTAATTAAAGGCTCTATGCGTGCTCAAAGGCGCAAAACATTTATTTCTAAACTATTTCAAGCAAATGCGCATTCCCCCCTTTTTCTCGACAGAATAACCCCCGTCCGTCTTTTTTCTTTTGATATCTCTGAACTTATTAAACCAATTTTTCTAAATTGGGCAGGTAAAGAGGGGGAATTCAAGATTCTAGAGTCTAGAGAAGAACAAACAAAAAGAGAAGAGAAAAAAGAAAAGGACAAAAAAGAGGAGAACAAAAGAAAGGAAAAAGCACGGATAGCGATCGCAGAAGCCTGGGATAGCATTCCTTTTGCGCAAATAATAAGAGGCTACATGTTAATAACTCAATCAATTCTTCGAAAATATATTCTATTACCTTCATTGATAATAGCCAAAAATATCGGGCGTATGTTATTCTTGCAACTTCCTGAATGGTCTGAAGATTTGCAGGAATGGAATCGAGAAATGCAGATTAAATGTACTTATAATGGTGTTCAATTATCAGAAACAGAATTTCCCCAAAATTGGTTGAGAGACGGGATTCAGATCAAAATTTTATTTCCTTTTTGTCTGAAACCTTGGCATATATCTAAACTGTACCCCTCCCGCGGAGAGCTAATGAAAAAGAAAAAACAAAAAGATGATTTTTGTTTTTTAACAGTTTGGGGAATGGAAGCTGAACTTCCCTTTGGTTCTCCCCGAAAGCGCCCTTCCTTTTTTGAGCCCATTTTTAAGGAACTCGAAAAAAAAATTGGAAAATTAAAAAAGAAATATTTTATAACTCTCAAAATTTTAAAAGGAAAAACCAAATTATTTATAAGAGTTTCAAAAGAAACCAAAAAATGGCTTATCAAAAGTATTGGATTTCTCAAAAAAATAAAAAAAGAACTTTCAAAAGTAAATCCAATTGTATTATTTAGATTAAAAGAAATATCTGAATCGAATGAAACGAAAAAAGAAAAAGATTATCTAATTAGTAATCAAATAATTAACGAATCATTTAGTCAAATTCAATCTGGAAATTGGCCAAATTCTTCACTGATAGAAACAAAAATGAAGGATTTGACTAATAGAACAAGTACAATAAAAAATGAAATAGAAAGAATTACAAAAGAGAAAAAGAAAGTAATTCCAGAAATAGACATTAGGCCTAATAAAACAAATAATATTCAAAAATTCGAATCGCCAAAAACTTTTTTCCAAATATTAAAAAGCAGAAATACTCGAGTAATATGGAAATTCCATTATTTTATAAAATTATTCATTCAAAGATTATACATCGATCTATTTTTATCTATCATTACTATTCCTAGAATTACTACACAACTCTTTCTTGAATCAACAAACAAATTGATTGAGAAATCCATTTCCAATAATGAAATAAATCGAGAAAAAATTAATAATAATAATAAAATGCACTTTAGGTTTATTTCGACTATAAAAAAGTCACTTTATAATATTAGTAATAAAAATTCACATATTTTTTGTGATTTATCCTACTTGTCACAAGCATATGTATTTTACAAATTATCACAAACCCAAGTTATTAATTTGTCTAAATTTAGATCTGTTCTTCAATATAACACAACGTCTTGTTTCCTTAAGACTAAAATAAAGGACTATTTTAGAACACTAGGAATATTTCATTCGGAATTAAAACATAAGAAACTTCAGAGTTATAGAATCAATCAATGGAAAAACTGGTTAAGACGGCATTATCAATACGATTTATCTCAGATTAGATGGTCTAGATTAATGCCAAAAAAATGGCGAACTAGGGTTAATCAAAGTTGTATGGCTCAAAATAAAAATAGAAACTTAAACAAATGGAATTCATATGAAAAAGACCAATTAATTCATTACAAAAAAGAAAATGATTCGGAACTCTATTCGTTATCAAACCAAAAAGATAATTTTCAAAAGTGTTATAGATATGATCTTTTAGCATATAAATCGATTAATTATGAAAATAAAAGTGACTCATTTATTTCTAGATTACCCTTTCAAGTAAAGAAGAACTTAGAAATTTCGTATAATTCCAACCCGTCCAAACACAACTTTGTTGATATGCCCGGCAATCTTCATATCAATAATTATCTAAGAAGGGGCAATATTCTAGATATAGAAAGAAATCTCGATAGAAAATATTTTGATTGGAAAATTATCCATTTTTCTCTTAGACAAAAAGGAGATATTGAGGCCTGGGTTAAGATCGATACCAACAGTAATCCAAATACTCAAATTGGTATTAATAATTATCAAATAATTGAGAAAATTGAGAAAAAAGGGGTTTTTTATCTTACAACTCATCAAAATCCAGAAAAAACTCAAAAAAATCCGAAAAAAGTCTTTTTTGATTGGATGGGAATGAATGAAAAAATATTTAATCGTCCCATATTGAATCTGGAATTTTGGTTCTTCCCAGAATTTGTACTACTTTATAATGTCTATAAAATAAAACCGTGGATTATACCAAGCAAATTCCTTCTTTTAAATTTGAATACAAATGAAAATGTTAGTCAAAATAAAAACCAAAAACAAAACTTTTTTCTACCATCAAATAAAAAAATAAAGAATCGAATTCAAGAAGCAAAAGAACCCGCAAGTCAAAGAGAGCGTGGATCAGATATAGAAAACAAAGGAAATCTGGGCCCTGTTTTCTCAAAACATCAAAACGATCTTGAAAAAGATTACGTGGAATCAGACACAAAAAAGGGTAAAAATAAAAAACAATACAAAAGCAACACGGAAGCAGAACTAGATTTGTTCTTGAAACGTTATTTGCTTTTTCAATTGAGATGGACCGATGCCTTGAATCAAAGAATGATCGAAAATATCAAGGTATATTGTCTCCTGCTTCGACTGATAAATCCAACCAAAATTACTATATCGTCAATTCAAAGGAGAGAAATGAGTTTGGATATAATGCTGATTCAGGCAAATTTACCTCTTACAGACTTGATGAAGAAGGGGGTATTGATTATCGAACCTATTCGGTTGTCTGTAAAAAATAATGGACAATTTATTATGTATCAAACCATAGGTATTTCATTGGTTCATAAAAGTAAACACCAAACTAATCAAAGATACCGAGAACAAAGATATGTTGATAAAAAGAATTTTGACGAATTCATTCTGCAACCTCAAACTCAAAGAATAAATACAGAAAAAAATCATTTTGATTTGCTTGTTCCTGAAAATATTTTATGGTCTAGACGTCGTAGAGAATTGAGAATTCGAAGTTTTTTTAATTCTTTGAATTGGAATGTCGTCGATAGAAATTCATTATTTTGCAACGAAACCAATGTAAAAAACTGGAGTCAATTTTTGGATGAAAGGAAACCCCTTTATAAAGATAAAAATGAATTAATTAAATTTAAGTTCTTTCTTTGGCCTAATTATCGATTAGAAGATTTAGCTTGTATGAATCGTTATTGGTTTGATACCAATAATGGTAGCCGTTTCAGTATCTTAAGGATACATATGTATCCACGATTGAAAATTAATTGATAGTACTATATACCCTGTCTTGTATAGAGTATCTGAAAGCAAACAAATGCACACATGCCTTGTTTTACATCTCATTCGAATCTAATTCGAGTAGACGATACTAAATCAATAAAATAAGGTATCGATTAGATCTAGAAATGAATCAACAGAATCTTCTTCATTTTAGGATTTTAGGTTTCAATTATTCGCTTTTGTGAATGAAAAAAACGTACCTACCACCTTTTTGGATTCCTATCTGAATCAAATTTAAAATTTGATTAATTTATTGGAATTGATAAAATTAGAGGTTCATAAAGAAATTCAGTCTATATACCACGTTCAAATTACTGGCATTATTATTACTGATCAATAAAATTCGAAAAAATCCATATCTGTAAAATAAAGAAAGGGGAAATTCATTTATGGTAAAAAATTCTGTCATTTCAGTTATTTCTCACGAAGAAAAGAAAGGATCTGTTGAATTTCAAGTATTCAATTTCACCAATAAGATACGGAGACTTACTTCACATTTAGAATTGCACAAAAAAGACTATTTATCTCAGAGAGGTTTGAAGAAAATTTTGGGGAAACGTCAACGGCTGCTAGCTTATTTGGCAAAAAAAAATAGAGTACGTTATAAAGAATTAATTAATCAGTTGGACATTCGAGAGACAAAAACGCGTTAATTTGATTAAATTAATTTGAAGAGTTATTTCATTTTCACTTATATGTTTCGATTCAATTTTGATGAACTTCTTTTAACTTTCAGTAATTCATGGAAGAATGAATCGTTAAAAAACTTATGACTGCACCAACTACAAGAAAAGACCTCATGATAGTCAATATGGGGCCTCAGCACCCATCAATGCACGGTGTTCTTCGACTCATCGTTACTCTAGATGGTGAAGATGTTGTCGACTGCGAACCAATATTGGGTTATTTACATAGAGGGATGGAGAAAATTGCGGAAAACCGAACAATTATACAATATTTGCCTTATGTAACACGTTGGGATTATTTAGCTACTATGTTCACAGAAGCAATAACCATAAATGGACCCGAACAATTAGGCAATATTCAAGTACCTAAAAGGGCTAGCTATATCAGAGTCATTATGTTGGAGTTGAGTCGGATAGCTTCTCATTTGTTATGGCTCGGTCCTTTTATGGCGGATATTGGTGCGCAGACCCCTTTCTTCTATATTTTTCGAGAAAGGGAATTAATATATGACCTATTCGAAGCTGCAACCGGTATGCGAATGATGCATAATTATTTTCGTATTGGAGGAGTGGCTGCCGATCTACCCTATGGCTGGATAGATAAATGTTTGGATTTTTGCGATTATTTTTTAACAGGGGTTGCTGAGTATCAAAAACTTATTACCCGGAATCCTATTTTTTTAGAACGAGTTGAAGGCGTAGGCATTATTGGGAGAGACGAGGCATTAAATTGGGGTTTATCGGGACCAATGCTACGAGCTTCCGGAATAGAATGGGATCTTCGTAAAGTTGATCATTATGAGTCTTACGACGAATTTGATTGGCAGGTTCAATGGCAACGAGAAGGGGATTCATTAGCTCGTTATTTAGTACGAATCAGCGAAATGACAGAATCCATAAAGATTATTCAACAGGCTCTGGAAGGAATTCCAGGAGGGCCTTACGAAAATTTAGAAATCCGACGTTTTGACAGATTAAAAGATCCTGAATGGAATGATTTTGAATATCGGTTTATTAGTAAAAAACCTTCTCCAACTTTTGAATTGTCGAAACAAGAACTTTATGTGAGAGTTGAAGCCCCAAAAGGAGAATTGGGAATTTTTCTGATAGGCGATCAGAGCGTTTTTCCTTGGAGATGGAAAATTCGCCCACCAGGTTTTATCAATTTGCAAATTCTTCCTCAGTTAGTTAAAAGAATGAAATTGGCTGATATTATGACAATACTAGGTAGCATAGATATCATTATGGGAGAAGTTGATCGTTGAAATGATAATTGATACAACAGAAATAGAGGCTATCAATTCTTTTTCCAAATTGGAATCCTTAAAAGAAGTCTATGGGATCATATGGACGCTTGTCCCTATTTTGACTCTTGTATTAGGAATCACAATAGGTGTACTAGTAATTGTTTGGTTAGAAAGAGAAATATCTGCAGGAATACAACAACGTATCGGACCGGAATATGCCGGCCCTTTAGGAATTCTTCAAGCTCTAGCAGATGGGACAAAACTACTTTTGAAAGAGAACCTTATTCCATCTACAGGAGATACTCGTTTATTCAGTATCGGACCATCCATAGCAGTAATATCTATCTTTTTAAGTTATTCAGTAATTCCTTTTGGTGATCACCTTGTTCTAGCCGATCTTAGTATTGGTGTTTTTTTATGGATTGCCATTTCAAGTATTGCTCCCGTTGGACTTCTTATGTCGGGGTATGGATCAAATAATAAATATTCCTTTTTAGGTGGTCTACGGGCAGCTGCTCAATCAATTAGTTATGAAATACCATTAGCTCTATGTGTGTTATCAATATCTCTACGTGTGATTCGGTGAGACCTAAAATTTCTCCAAATTCTTTTCTTTCTAGAAACAAGGATAAAAAGATTTGATTGACTATATATATTTTGATTTTTCTTCAGCATTTGAGTTGATGAACTAAACCAGATAGTTATATGAGTGAAAGAAAACGGCTTCTAAATTTGCAGTAAAAAGGTTGAGTCTCATTTCCTATGTACAAGAATCAAATGGTGAAAAAAGTAAACATAAGCAATAGAGATTGTTTACCCCAAGATTCGTGAATTGTCATGATAGCTTGAAGCGGGTTCAAAAGATCAACTGTATGGAGTTTTTACTGTCTATTACCATAGATGGATTTCCACAACGGTCGGTTTTTTGAAAGACAAAATGAGTGGATGGTTAGGAAGACTAAGATACACAAAGGATTAGTAATTGAGATTATGTAAGTTATCCAAGAGGACATTTCTGTACATAAAAGGAATTCAAATTGGGGCTTTACATTCGTAGAAATGATCAAGAAGTACTCCCCATGATTCTGATCCAGAGTATGTTCCTATCCACTGAGTAAGTAAATAACTATCAAGAACGAAGTAATCTTTTACTTTGGTTAAAGGCCCTTTTTCTGAGAAAGGAGAATAGGAATGAAATAAAATAAATCGAAATAGAAAGAAAAGAATCTAATTGCAAAAGCAAAAAGGAGGGATATCTTTTTTTTTTCTTCCTTTTTTATTTTTTTGTTTTTATTCTTTCCTATAATTCAATTTTGATTTCCATTTAGAGAGATAAAATTTTTGTCATGATTCATGAACTAATGGACTCTCTAATTTTTTTCGTAATTGAAAATTCGAGGTTGAAATGCCGATGTGATATTGCTCTAAAGCACATTTTTTTATTTTATTTAATGATAAGGTTATTAATCAACAAAGCAAAATTAAAATTCTTAAAAGATAAGATAAATTCAGAAGCACTTATTTAGTAGTTTTAAATATAGCAGACAGAATTCCATTGGTCTAATTTGGGACCTTAGGATAGATTTTGACTCTATCTGACAAACATATCAAGATAAAGAATAGGAAAGGTCCCTTAGATTTATTTGTGACCTCTGAGGAGCCGTATGAGGTGAAAATCTCACGTACGGTTCTGTAGTAGCGATGGGCACAGTGATGTTATCATCGACTATGATTATCTAACAGTTCAAGTACAGTTGATATAGTGGAAGCGCAGTCAAAATATGGTTTTTGGGGGTGGAATTTGTGGCGTCAACCCATCGGGTTTATCGTTTTTCTAATTTCTTCTCTCGCCGAGTGTGAAAGATTACCTTTTGATTTACCAGAAGCAGAAGAAGAATTGGTAGCAGGGTATCAAACCGAATATTCAGGTATCAAATTTGGTTTATTTTACATTGCTTCATATCTGAATCTACTAGTTTCTTCATTATTTGTAACAGTTCTTTACTTGGGAGGTTGGAATCTTTCTATTCCGTACATATTTGTTCCTGAGTTATTTGGCATAAATAAAAGGGGTAAAGTCTTTGGAACACTAATTGGTATCTTTATCACATTAGCCAAAACTTATTTGTTTTTGTTCATTCCTATTGCAACAAGATGGACTTTACCGAGGCTGAGAATGGACCAACTATTAAATCTTGGGTGGAAATTTCTTTTACCGATTTCTCTAGGTAATCTATTATTGACAACCTCGTCCCAACTTCTTTCACTGTAAAAGACCACAATATCCTAGATTCACGACTTGTCTCAAACAAGAGAAAGAAACAAGCATAAAATCTTTTTTATAGATATTCAACATATGCTCCCTATGATAACTGAATTCATAAATTATGGTCAACAAACAATACGAGCCGCCAGATACATCGGCCAAGGTTTCATGATTACCCTGTCCCACGCAAATCGTTTACCTGTAACTATTCAATACCCCTACGAAAAATTGATCACATCGGAACGTTTCCGAGGCCGAATACACTTTGAATTTGATAAATGCATTGCTTGTGAAGTATGTGTGCGTGTATGTCCTATAGATTTACCCGTTGTTGATTGGAAGTTGGAAACCGATATTCGAAAGAAACGATTGCTTAATTACAGTATTGATTTTGGAATCTGTATATTTTGTGGTAATTGCGTTGAGTATTGCCCAACAAATTGTTTATCAATGACCGAAGAATATGAACTTTCTACTTATGATCGTCACGAATTGAATTATAATCAAATCGCTTTGGGTCGCTTACCAATGTCAGTAATTGATGATTACACAATTCGAACAATTTCGAATTTACCTCAAATAAACAATGAATAAACCCTTAATTCGATTCAAAAAAATTACGAATTACGAAGGATTAGTTCGGATCTAAAACAATGAGATTTTTGCTTGGGCAATTCAAACTAGTGGTTGCTTAATGAGACTCCTAGCTTAATTTAGATTGAAAACAAAACCGATTTCAATATTCTATATTATAATAGTAATGGTTTCAAAGTAGATAAATGATATCAAAAATAGATAGGTTTAAACTACTCTTTCGACGAATAAAGAATGTATAGTGGTCCAATAAAATAAAAGAATCTACGTCAATTCATACCCATTCGAATTTCATTCAATTAACAATTTCAAAGTATCATAAAAAATAGAAAAACTGCTTTTTCCTGGTCAGGTCAATAAAGTCATGAAATTCTTCGTTTTTGATTTTTTATAAAAAATGGATTTATCTGAACCAATACATGATTTTCTTTTAGTCTTTCTAGGATCGGGTCTTATATTAGGGGGTCTAGGAGTGGTATTACTTCCCAATCCAATTTATTCGGCCTTTTCCTTGGGATTGGTTCTTGTTTGTACATCGTTATTCTATATTCTATCTAACTCCTATTTTGTAGCTGCTGCGCAGCTACTTATTTACGTAGGAGCTATAAATGTTTTAATCATTTTTGCTGTGATGTTCATGAATAGCTCAGAATATTACAAGGATTTTCATCTTTGGACCGTAGGAGATGGAATTACTTCGATGGTTTGTATAACTCTTTTTATTTCACTAATTACTACTATTTCAGATACGTCATGGTACGGGATTATTTGGACTACAAGATCAAACCAGATTATAGAGCAAGATTTTCTAAGTAATAGTCAACAAATTGGAATTCATTTATCAACAGATTTTTTTCTCCCATTTGAACTTATTTCAATAATCCTTTTAGTTGCTTTAATAGGTGCAATTGCTGTAGCTCGTC